TGATTCTTTATCGGATCATAAAAACCCACTTTCCGAAGAGCTCTTCCCTCTCTTCGGCATCGAACATCAATTGCAACAATTCGATAGACGGCTCATTGGGATAGATGTAGATAAACAATACCCCCCCTAGAAACGTATAGGAAGTTTTCTCCTCGTACGGCTCGAGAAAAAATGATTCGAAGTTTTCTCTATATATAGAATTCTAATGAATGGCAAAAAGGTCCATAAAATAAATTAGACTATGATTTCACTCGTTTTTTTCTTCGTCCCTCCTAAAAAAAAACCATTTGTACTCATAACTCAAGTTGTATAATTCTCAAAAATAGCTCAAAGGAAAATCTTTAGGCAATTTCATTTATTGAGTAGTCTTTAACCCCCTTTTGTTTGTCTCATTGAAAATCTATTTTGATTCTTTATTTTGATCCAGTTATTGAGACAATTAAAACGGTGTTTCCTTGTTTCGGGATCCTTTCTCTTTGTTTTAAATCATTGGGTTTAGACATTACTTCGGTGTTTCTCAACCTTTTCAAAATGGTAGCAACATACCCCTTTTGTGATTTCTTTCTACCAAAGAATCATACGAACGGTTGATTCTCGGGTGATACACTTTGGATCAAAAGAGTTTTCTCAATTCCAACAAATTTTCTTTTTAAATTGAAACTTGCTGAAATCGGATCCTTTCGATTTCTATATCGAAGATCTACTTACGAAGTTGTTTCAATTTATTGATTGGCATTAACCCTAGATCTTTGCCCCCGAGAAATGAATTAATACTTTCTACTCGAGCTCCATCATGTACTATGTTTATTTACATTACAACCCAACAAAAAAGAGGGGTTATAGTGCAACAATAGTGCAACAAATGATGTCGAGCCAAGAGCACTTTCATTCCTATATAAAATGGTGGATGTAAGACTAAGAATCCACACCGGATCGCGTCCTTCAAGTCGCACGTTGCTTTCTACCACATCGTTTCAAACGAAGTTTTACCATAACATTCCTCTAATTTGTAGCCCGTATGGAATTGATTCAATTGTGGAATCATGAATAGTCATTGGTTCAGCCGTCCATAGGCATAGTAATCTATCCCTTTTTATTCTATACATAGATGATCCAAATTTTTCTGAAAAATCTGATTAAAAAAAACAAATTAACAGAAATATCTAAGAGAAATATGGAAATACTAATATAAATAATACGAATAAATGCATTCTTTTTGAATCTTGTATCCTCAAGTGACTCGATAGGCTAGGGCTAGATTTAGATTGACATTGACCCAACCCTAACTTCTTCAAATATCAAAGATTCAACTCCCAAGGAATCAGTAAAAATCTTTCTAATTGAAAAAGTTTCCTATTTCTACATCATTATTTGAATAAAGTTTGACAGTAAATACTACATTTGATCATCAAAGAGAAATCTCTCTTTCTTTTCGAATTGATTCATCAATAATTTAAAGCAGATAACTAGATCGAACAAGAAATTCAATTTCTTTTTTTTTTGATATAGCTAAAAAAGACTGATGTAAGGTAAGAGTTAGGTCCTTTGGATTCTGATTTTATCAATCAGATGGACAAAAAGAGGGTTTTCATATCAGATAGACCGAACAACTGTTACTGTTATGGATATTCTATGTTAAAAATTTCCATTTTCACATTGAAGCAATTACAATTCTTTTTCACAAAAATCGAAAGACTGCTATCACTGAAATACAACGAAATCAAACAATACATACATAGAAGCTAAGCATTTCCTCATTTATATGTATTTTCCTATTTTGTTTAACCTGGGGTTAAGTAATCTTTCTGCAATTTTGTCATTCAAGTGAATAAAATGTATGAGTCACCCCGTCTCAATTGTTAGATTAGATAGATTTACAATTATTCATTAAAGCCAAACACCAAATCCCTAAAAAGTTCAAAAAAAATACATTGGTTACATATGTAACTTGATTCTTTGTTAATGTGATTCGAACAGACACAGAGATTTAAATTCATAAATATCTTTGGTTGCTGATTAACGGCCATCTACTCCCCGAATTCAATGGAAATGATGATTCATAAATCTCAAAAAGATCTCTTTTTATGGAATATGAACTATCTCTTGTCTAGGGACAAAGACAAACAAGTCCAGATTACATCCTTGCTACTATTTATTATTTTACCCTAACGCAGCCTTAAGAGATGTAATCTCATTGAGTGAATTTAATTAGTTAGTACCAAGAGACCCCTCTTACTCTTATTTAGAATTCAGGGATCCGCAGAACATTAAGATTAATAATTTGGGATACCTCATTTAAGTTTAAGGGGTAGGGAAAAAGAAATAGGAAAAATAGGCCCCTTCGCATTTTGATTCAAAATAAATCATTGAAAATTCAATATAGAGATGAGACCTAAGGTTTTTCTAAGTAACTAACTTCCTTCAATATGAGGGGATGGGTATATGATGAAAAGCCCACCCTACCCCTTTTGAATTCAAACTTTTGTGATCTATGTTACCATCTTACCTGGATCACAAAAATATTCAGTTACATTTGCGTGTCATTTGCACTCAATTCCATTCAGTTTGTTGTGAAAAAAAAAAGATATGATTCTTCTCTGAATCATTAAAAATAAAAAAAAAAAGAATCACATTCTATGACTAATATTATACCTTTAAACAGAAGGTTGTTTAAAAAGGAATCTTTATTCTGATAGAATGGATACGCTCTGGGACGGAAGGATTCGAACCTCCGAATAGCGGGACCAAAACCCGTTGCCTTACCACTTGGCGACGCCCCATTTAGATTTCTATTCGACACTAATAAAGACTAATATTGGTGTTGCGTATTCGTCAATTCCAGTCCAAATATCTATAGAAAATCTTTTTCTAGACTAGATTAGATTCTTGCTAGGATTTTGACACGTGTAGATATAGAATTCAACTGAATTTATTGATCATTACATATAATTCAATTAAGATATTGTATGAAAGTATGATTTCTTCTATTCTCTTTTGAGAATTGGAGGATTTTTGATTGGGTGGGTTCAAAGAAAAAGAGGGGCTTTTTGTCTACCTTACTTCATTTTTCCTTATTTATATCAATAACTCAACCAAAATGCAATTATCTCCAAGAACAAAATGTCTGTTATGCTTAATATCTTTAGTTTGATCTATATCTGTCTTAATTCTACCCCTTATTCGACTAGTCTTTTCTTCGCCAAATTGCCCGAGGCCTATGCTTTTTTGAATCCTATCGTAGATGTTATGCCAGTCATACCTTTGTTCTTTTTTCTCTTAGCCTTTGTTTGGCAAGCTGCTGTAAGTTTTCGATAAAATCTTTAATACTATCCCAGAAAATTCATGATTTATTCGAGAAAAAAACTCTAACAATTAAGAAGAGCAACTAATACAGTATGAACCTTCGATTCAAACACGGAAAGTCGGGGATAACCTCGAGAAATCAAAACCCAGCTCGACCCATTTCGTCATTCTGACCTTTTTTCCAACGAAAGACCCTAACCCTATTAGGGTCCCCCACAATCTTTAATTGGGGTATGAAATCCATTTTTGGTAATGAGCGACTCTTATTACAAATGACTTTGAATTTCAGAAAATCCTTTTCTATTTTTAGAAATCACTTCATTTCTTGGTGTCAAAATAGGATAGAATCTATTAGAATATTCTAAATATTTAGAATATTCTAGTATAAAAAATGGAGGATCTATTCTCTTTTCTCGTTTTTTCCAAAAAATGATCTTGGAGATTGTGTAATGCTTACTCTTAAACTTTTCGTTTACACAGTAGTGATATTCTTTGTTTCTCTGTTCATCTTTGGATTTCTATCTAATGATCCAGGACGTAATCCTGGACGTGAAGAATAAAAAGGGTTTTCGTTTTCCTTGCTTGATTTTATTTCTTAGGATTTTTTTATCTATTCCACATGCTGAACTAGGAAAAAGAAAAAGGGGTTTGCAAAATTTGAAAGATAAATCAATCATCAATGGAAACGGAAAGAGAGGGATTCGAACCCTCGGTACGAATAGCTCGTACAACGGATTAGCAATCCGCCGCTTTAGTCCACTCAGCCATCTCTCCCAATTGAAAAAGGTAATAATTACTATGTTACATTACACATGAAGTAAGGATTGAAAAAAGTCTTTCTTTCTCTTTCTTTATTATATAGATATGTACAACTTTTACCAGCAATTTCATTTAGATATAAGTAAGGGCTCGAAAGATCCAATAGACAAATCTAAAGAAAAATAAAGAAGACCCCGTTGCTTTGATTTTGTTCCTTTTATTCCCATAGCCTGGCCCGGTCAATACCTAGCCGGGCCTTTTTTGTTCCAACGAATCCTAGCTAAAAGGATTTAGCTGATTTGAATTTGAAAACAAAAATGCTTGCTATTAAAGCAGCAATAAAAAGACGCAGGGCTATTTCCATTCTTTTTATATAAATTAAATGGATATAAATTATATAAAAGTCGCATTTCTTATTTTATAATTCCTTCTCCCTTTTTGAGTTACTTGACGACCTTACGGGAATAAAAAAAATGAAACTATGGGTTGTTAAATAATAATGAATGCATTTTTCTGTTATGATTTCAGTGGTTTTAGCGAGCCATATCTATTAAAACCCCTCCAGCAAAAGAAAAGGTAGAGCTTGTTATTTAGTTATTTAAAAGAGCCCCCCTTTCTTTCCGGAATCTCATTAAATTGAAACCCCCCACGAAAAACATCGACACTCGCATTTTCATGATTCTTTTATGATCCTATCTTTATTACGCCCAATTCCTCTGTTCGACAAAAAGTTCATTTGTATATAATATTCTATTATAGTTATAGCGGGTATAGTTTAGTGGTAAAAGTGTGATTCGTTCTATGAATCCCCTTAAGAGTTAAGGGATCTTTCGGTTTGATTCATATTCCGATCAAAAACTTGATTTCTTAAAAAGGATTGAATCCTTTACCTTTCAATGACATATTCGAGGAAAAATATCGATTCTCGTGATTTGTAT